ATTATGCGCCTCTGCATCTAGCATTGGGTAGACCTCATACAATAACTGTCCTAGTTCTACCGTATCTTTTGTTTAATTTCTTCTGGAACAATCATAAAAACTTTTTTGATTATGGATCTACTACCAGAAATTCAATGCGTAATCTCAGCATTCAATGTGTATTCCTGAATAATCTAATTTTTCAATTATTCAACCATTTCATTTTACCAAGTTCCACGTTAGCCAGATTAGTCAACATTTATATGTTTCGATGCAACAACAAGATTTTATTTTTAACAAGTAGTTTTGTTGGTTGGTTAATTGGTCACATTTTATTCATGAAATGGGTTGGATTGGTATTATTCTGGATACGGCAAAATCATTCTATTCGATCTAATAAGTATCTTGTGTCAGAATTGAGAAATTCTATGGCTCGAATCTTTAGTATTCTCTTATTTATCACCTGTGTTTACTATTTAGGCAGAATGCCGTCGCCTATTGTCACTAAGAAACTGAAAGAGAAAGAAACCTCAGAAACGGAAGAAAGCGATGTAGAAACAACTTACGAAATGAAGGAGACTAAACAGGAACAAGAGGGATCCACCGAAGAAAACCTTTTTTCGGAAGAAAAGGAGGATCTGGACAAAATAGATGAAACGGAAGAGATCCGAGTGAGTGGAAAGGAAAAAACAAAGGATGAATTTCACTTGAAAGAGGCACGCTATCAAGATAGCCCAGTTTACGAAGATTCTGATCTGGAGACCCATCAAGAAAATTGGGAATTGGGAAGACTGAAAGAAGAGAAAAAGAAAAGAATGTTGTGGATTAAAAAAGTTAAAAAAACTTTTGTCTCTTTTCTTTTCGATTATAAACGATGGAATCGTCCATTACGATATATAAAAAATTATAAATTAGAAAATGCTTTACGCAATGAAATGTCACAATTTTTTTTTTTTACATGTACGAGTGATGGAAAAAAAAAAATATCCTTTACATATCCGCCCAGTTTATCAACTTTTTCGGAAATGCTAGAACAAAGAATTTCTTTGTACATAATAGAAAAACTATATGACGAAGATCTTTATGATTCTTGGATTTATACTAATGAAAAAAAAAAGCGCAATTTGAACAATGAATTGAGAAGCCGAATCAAAATTATAGAAAAAAATGAGGGATCCCCTAGTCTGGATATGCTTGAAAAAAGAACCATATTATGTGATGATGAAAAAAAAAAAAAATGCTTGCCAAAAGCATATGATCCTTTTTTCAACGGACCATATCGAGGAATGAGAAAAAAATTCTATTCACGCGCAATTATGAATACTTATACAGATACAGAAGATTTAGTAGAATTTTTTTTTATAAATAAGATTCATGATCTACTTCTTAATGATTCCGTAAAACTTCACCCTCAATCATTTCTGAATTCTACAGAAGAAAAAGGAATTGATTCAGAAAGTCAAGCAAAATATTTGCAATTTGTATTTGATGTAATTACAACACATACAAAAGATCAAAAAAAAATGAAAAAGGAATCTGTTGGAATTAAAATAGAAGAACTCAGTAAAAAGGTTTCTCGATGGTCATACAAATTAACCGAAAATTTGTTGGAAGAAGATGAAGAAGAAAATGAAGAAGCATTGGAGGAAGAAGATTTTGCGATTCATTCAAGAAGAGCCAGACGTGTTATAATTTCTAACGATAATAATCAGAATACCAATTTTTTCTCTATTTCTAGTATTCATAATATTAGTAACACTGATAAAAATGATGATCAAATGGAAGAGGAAGAGGTGTCTTTGATACGTTACTCAAAACAATCGGATTTTCGCCGCAATCTAATCAAAGGATCCATGCGCGCTCAAAGACGTAAAACAGTTATTTGGAACCTCTTTCAAGTAAATGTACATTCCCCACTTTTTTTGGATCGTCTAGACAAAACATCTTTTTTTTCGTTTTTTGATATTGATATCAACGAAATGAAGAATATCATTTTTAGTAATTGGATGGGCAGAGAACAAGAATCAGAACTAAAAATTTCCTATTTTGAAAATGAAGATACAAAAGAAGAAAAGGAGAAAGAGGAAAAAATATATAAAAATGAACAAATAGAAATATCAGAAGCTTGGGATACTTTTATATTTACTCAAGTAATAAGAGGCTCGATGTTAGTAACCCAATCTTTTCTTAGAAAAAACATTATATTACCTTCGTTGATAATAGCCAAAAATATTTTCCGTATGTTATTATTCCAAGTTCCCGAGTGGGACGAGGATTTTAAGGAATGGAATAGAGAAATGCATATTAAATGCACCTATAATGGTGTTCAATTATCAGAAAAAGAGTTTCCCCAAGATTGGTTGATAGATGGTATTCAGATAAAGATTCTATATCCTTTCTGTCTAAAACCTTGGAGAAAATCTAAGGCACGATCTCATCATAGAGATCTAATGAAAAAAAAAGAGAAAAAAACAAATTTTTGTTTTTTAACAGTCTGGGGAATGGAAGCGGAACTTCCCTTTGGTTCTCCCCGAAAACGACCTTTTTTTTTTGAACCTATTTATAAAGAACTCCAAAAAAGAAAAAAAAAGGTGAAAAATAAATTTTTACAAGTTCTAAAATCTTTAAATAAAAAAAGAAAAACCTTTCTAAAAGTTAGAAAAGAAAAAACAAAAGGAGTCATCAAAATAGTTCGAGTTATAAAACTAATAATGAAAAAACTGGAGAAAGTAAATCCAAATTTATTATTGGAATTGAGGAAAGAAAAAGTATATGAACCGAACGAAAATAAAAAAGATTTCAAAAGAAATAATAAGATTCTTCGCGAATCGTCCGTTCTAAATCGAACGATGAATTTGTTAAATCATTCACTAATAGAAAGAAGAATGAAAGATCTTTCTGATAAGACAATCAAAATAAGAAATCAAATTGAACGAACCGCAAAAGACAAGAAAAAAAAAGAACTAATTTATGATAATAAAAGATCGGGATCACAGAAACATATTTGGAAAATATTAAAAAAGAAAAATATCCGATTAATGCGTAAATCACACTACTTTATCAAATCATTCATTGAAAAAATATACATAGATATTTTGCTATGTACCATTACCGTTTCTAAGATCAATGCACAACTTTTTTTTGAATCAACAAAAAAGATCTTTAATAAATCCATTTACAACAATGAAATAAATCAAGAACAAGAAAGAATTGATGAAACAAATAAAAATACAATGAATTTTATTTTGACTATAAAAAAATTGTTTTCAAATACTGATAATACTAAGAATATCAATCAAAATTCCAATACTTATTGGAACTTCTCTTCCCTGTCCCAAGCATATGTTTTTTACAAAATATCACAAAACCAATTACTTAATAAGTATCATTTGAGACCTGTACTTCAATATGAAGGAAGCTATCCTTTTTTTAAGGAGAATTTAAAAGACTATTGTATGATACATGGAATATTTAATTCCAAATCAAGACATAATAAAATTCATACGTATGGAATGAACGAATGGAAAAACTGGTTAAAAGGTCATTATCAATACGATTTATCTCAAAAAAAAAGGTCTCGATGTATGATTCAAAATAAGGAATCAAACCAATTGGATTTATATAAAAAATACCAATTTATTTATTCCATGAATAAAAATGACTATGCAGCAAATTTATTTATGAGTGACAAATGGAAAAAACATTACAGATATGATCTTTTATCATATAACTATATATGCCCCCCTAATTTATACATTTCTGGATCAACATTAGAAAGAAATGGGGACCAAGAAATTCCATATCATTTCAATACATCGAAACCTGAATCATTTTATGTATTGGTAAGTATACATAGTAATGATTATATAGAAAAAGGATATCTTATTGATAGGAATACAAATGATAGGAATATAAATTTGGATAGAAAATATTTTGATTGTAGAATTCTTCATCTTTGTTTTAGAAATAATATTGATATCTGGACCGATATACATATTGGCATCAAGATTCAGAAAAATACTAAGACTGAAATTAATAATTTAAAAAAAATGGAAAAAAAAGATCTTTTTTATCCTACAATTTATCAAGAGATCAAACCATGCAATCAAAAAAGTTTCTTTTTTGATTGCATGGGAATGAATAAAGAAAGGTTATATGATACCGCATCAAATCATGATACTATATCCAATCTAGAAACTTGGTTCTTCCCAGAATTTGTGCTACTTTTTGATGTATATAAAATTAAACCTTGGATCATCCCAATCAAATCACTCTTTTTTCATTTTTCTAGAAATGAAAAAAGTAAAAACATTAACGTAAATCCAAAAAAATCATCTAATGAAAAAAAAGATCTTGAATTAGGAAATTTCAAGCAGGAAGAAAACGAACAACAGGTCCAAAGAAATCTTGTATGGAATCTACTAAAACAAAAAAATAAAAAAGATGTTGAAGAAGATTACGCAAGATTAGAAATAAAAAAAAAACAATATCAATATAAGAACAAGAATGAAATGGAACTAGATTTCTTTTTGAAAAAATATTTACTTTTTCAACTAAGATGGGCTGATTCCTTAAATAATAAAATAATGAAAAATATCAGGGTATATTGTCTCCTACTTAGACTGATAAATCCAAAGGAAATTACTATATCTTCGATTCAAAGAGGTGAAATAGATCTAGACGAAATGCTGATTCAAAAGGACCTAGTTCTTGCAGAATTGATAAGAAAGGGAATATTTATTATTGAACCAATTTGTCTATCTATACGAAGGCATGAAAAATCTATTATATATCAAACTATGGATATTTCATTGGTCGATAATAAGAAGCACCAAACAAATAAAAAATACACAAAAAAAAGATATATTGAGAAAAGGGGGTTTGAAAAACCCATTGCACGACACAGCAACATATTTTTGAGTGGAGACAAAAATCATTATGATTTACTTGTTCCTGAAAATATTCTATCTCCCAGACGTCGTAGAGAATTTCGAATTCGAATTTGTTTCAATTCCCAGAATTTTAATGTTGTGGATAGAAATCCAAGATTTTGCAATGAAAACAAAATAAGAAACTGCGGGCGATTTTTGAATGAGGACAAACATATTAATACAGATAGAAATAATACAGATAGAAAAAATTTCATTAAATTCAAATTTTTTCTTTGGCCCAATTATCAATTAGAAGATGTAGCTTGTATGAATCGCTATTGGTTTGATACCAATAACAGCAGTCGTTTCAGTATGTCAAGAATACATATGTATTCACAATTCAGAATGAATTTGAATTCAATTCCAATGAAAAATGAAAAAAATTTATAGTGGATTTCCTACATATCGTGTAACATATTCGGTAGATGAGTGTAACATATTCGGTAGATGAAAGCCGAAACATATACATTGTGTAATATTCTAATACATGATGCTGATTTCATAGTGTATCAATTTTCGCTAGGAAGAGCGGAATCCTTTTAAGTAAAAAAAGAAAGTGTTCTCTTTCGTGAATACATATATGTTTTGTATATTTGATCCAAATATACAAAACATAAAAACATAAACCACATAAATAAAAAACCAAAGTAGTATATGAATGAAATCCAATTTTGATGTATACTAGATGAAAATAACTGGCATAATAAATATTATTATTTTTCCTGATTAGTAAAATTCACAGAAAAGAAATATAGAAATTTAAATTTATGGTCAAAAATTCATTCATCTCAGTTATTACACAAGAAGAAAAAGAAGAAAATAGTGGGTCTGTTGAATTTCAAGTATTCCATTTCACCAGTAAGATACGGAGACTTACTTCACATTTAAAATTGCACAAAAGAGATTTTTTATCGCAAAGGGGTCTACGAATAATTCTGGGAAAACGTCAACGATTATTGACTTATTTGTCAAAGAAAAATAAAGTGCGTTATAAGAAATTAATGGATCAGTTAGATATTCGGGAACCAAAAACTCGTTAATTAATTTTGAATTTATTCTTTGAATTTCCTATTATTTTCTTATTATTATCCTTGTTCTTTTTTCATTATTTTTTTATTAGTTCAGTTATTATTTTTTTTATTTTACATTTTAAAAAATTCATGAAATAATGAATTAAGGAAAAAAAATATGACTGTACCGGTTACAAGAAAAAATTTTATAATAGTTAATATGGGTCCTCACCACCCATCAATGCATGGTGTTCTTCGGCTGATCGTTACTCTGGATGGTGAAGATGTTATTGACTGTGAACCTATATTAGGCTATTTACACAGAGGGATGGAAAAAATAGCGGAGAACCGAACAATTATACAATATTTGCCTTATGTAACACGTTGGGATTATTTAGCTACTATGTTCACAGAAGCAATAACAGTAAATGCACCAGAACGATTGGAAAGTGTTCAAGTGCCTAAAAGGGCCAGTTATATCAGAGTTATTATGCTGGAGCTGAGCCGTATAGCCTCCCATTTGTTATGGCTTGGCCCTTTTATGGCCGATATCGGTGCACAGACTCCCTTTTTCTATATTTTAAGAGAGAGGGAATTAATATATGATCTATTCGAAGCCGCCACAGGTATGCGGATGATGCATAATTATTTCCGCATCGGAGGAGTAGCTGCGGATTTACCTTATGGCTGGATAGATAAATGTTTTGATTTCTGTGATTATTTTTTAACAGAAGTTGTTGAGTATCAAAAACTCATTACGCGAAATCCCATTTTTTTGGAACGAGTTGAAGGAGTGGGCATTATTGGTGGGGAGGAGACAATAAATTGGGGTTTATCAGGACCAATGTTACGAGCTTCTGGAATCCAATGGGATCTTCGTAAAGTTGATCGCTATGAGTGTTACAATAAATTTGATTGGGAAGTCAAATGGCAAAAAGAAGGCGATACATTAGCTCGTTATTTAGTAAGAATCGGTGAAATGCAAGAATCCATAAAAATAATTCAACAGGCTCTAGAAGGAATTCCAGGAGGACCTTATGAGAATTTAGAAAACCGGCGTTTTCATAGGACAAAGAATTCCGAATGGAATAATTTTGAATATAGATTTATTACTAAAAAACTTTCACCCAATTTTGAATTGTTAAAACAAGAACTTTATGTAAGGGTAGAGGCCCCAAAAGGAGAATTAGGAATTTATTTAATAGGAGATAATAGTGTTTTCCCCTGGAGATGGAAAATTCGTCCACCCGGTTTCATCAATTTGCAAATTCTTCCCCAGCTAGTTAAAAGAATGAAATTGGCTGATATCATGACGATACTAGGTAGTATAGATATCATTATGGGAGAAGTTGATCGTTGAAATGATAATTGATACGACAGAAGTACAAACTATTAATTCTTTTTATAGATTAGAATCCTTAAAAGAAGTCTATGGACTCATATGGATTTTTGTCCCCATTTTAACCCTTGTATTAGGAATCACAATGGGAGTATTAGTCATTGTGTGGTTAGAAAGAAAAATATCTGCAGCAATACAACAACGTATTGGACCTGAATATGCCGGCCCTTTAGGAATTCTTCAAGCTTTAGCGGATGGGACCAAACTACTTTTGAAGGAGGATCTTCTTCCATCTAGAGGTAATATTCGTTTATTTAGGGTCGGACCTTCTATAGGTTTTATATCAATTCTACTAAGTTATTTAGTAATTCCTTTTGGATATCACCTTGTTTTAGCAGATCTCAGTATAGGTGTTTTTTTATGGATTGCTTTTTCAAGTATTGTCCCCATTGGTCTTCTTATGTCAGGATATGGATCAAATAATAAGTATTCCTTTTCAGGTGGTCTACGAGCTACAGCTCAATCGATTAGTTATGAAATACCATTAACTCTATGTGTGTTAGCAATATCTCTACGTGCGATTCGTTGGAACATGAATTTTTTTTATCTCTTTTCTAGAAAAGAGATAAAAAATGAATTGAAATACAATAAAATAGAAATAGAATTCATATAATTCAATATTTAAATAGGAATATGAAATAAAAGAATAAAAAAAATCTTTTTTTTTTAACATTTCAGTTCGATGAGTTAAACCAGATAGTTATATGAGTGAAACAAAACTGCTCCTCAATTTGCAGTAAAACAATAAAAATCTCATTCCCTAGGTACAAGAAGAAAATTGAAACAAACATAAGTTGTTTACCCCAAGATTGAGATTATTTTTTTAGTCGTCATATCTTGAAGCGGATGCAAAAGATCAACTGTATTTCTAACTATACTGGGGATCAATCAAAAAGAAGTGGGCAGTTAGGAACACCAAAGTACGCAAAGGATGAGTAATGGAAATAATGTAAGGTATTAAAAAAAGGGATTTTTGCATAAAACTTTGCATAAAACGAATCATAATAAGGGCTTGAAGTTGGTAGAAATGATCAAGCAGTACTTCCCCACGATTCCGATCTAGAGTATGTTACTATTCGCTGATTAAATAAATGACTATCAAGAACGAATTAATCCTTTATTTTCTTTCCTTTTTTTTTTATTTTTCAGAAAGAAGAAAAGAAACAAGACAAATAGAATGCAATACGATAATATAATAAAAAAGAATAAAACGGGAATAATAAGAAAATATTTCTTTCTTCATACATATGCATATGGAAATTCTTATCATGATTCATTAACTAATGCCCAATTCTTTCTATTTAGGAATTCTATTTAGGAATAGAACCAGTATTTGATTGAAGGATTAAGTTATTGCTGAACAAAGATAAATTTTGATTATTTTCATTATAATATCATTATAAGGGATGAGATCAATTCGGAAGTGCTTTTTCTTATTCTAACAGACAGAATGTTATTGGTCGAATTGAGGACTCTCCAACCTCCAATTTATCTTTACATTGTATTTACCTAAGGTCCAAGGAGAGCTATAATACTAAACTAGTCCTTACCTTACATTTCTTTGTGGCCATAGAGGAGCCGTATGAAACTTAGGTTTCATGTACGGTTTTGGAATAGCGATGGGAGCAGTGATGCTATCATCGACTATAATTATCTAACAGTTCGAGTACAGTTGATATAATTGAGGCACAGTCCAAATATGGTTTTGGGGGATGGAATCTGTGGCGTCAGCCCATAGGGTTTCTAGTTTTTATAATGTCTTCTCTAGCAGAATGTGAAAGATTACCTTTTGATTTACCAGAAGCAGAGGAGGAATTAGTAGCAGGTTATCAAACCGAATATTCAGGTATAAAATACGGGTTCTTTTATCTTGCTTCTTACCTAAATCTATTAGTTTCGTCATTATTTGTAACAGTTCTTTACTTAGGTGGGTGGGATTTTTCTATTCCGTACATATCTCTTACTGAACTTTTTGGAATAAATAAAATGTTTAGAGTCTTTGTAATAGCAATTAGTATCTTTATTACATTAGCTAAAGCTTATTTGTTTCTGTTCATTCCTATCACAACAAGATGGACTTTACCTAGGATGAGAATGGATCAATTATTAAATCTTGGATGGAAATTTCTTTTACCTATTTCTCTAGGTAATCTATTATTGACAACTTCTTTTCAACTTGTTTCACTATAAACTATAAATAAAAATAAGAAATTAAGAGAAAACAATAATGAATATTCTATATTCATAACTTACATAACTTATCTCAACCAAGAGAAAGAAACATAAATTTTATTCATGGATATCTAAAATATGTTACCTATGGTTACTGGGTTCATGAATTATGGCAAACAAACAATACGAGCCGCAAGGTACATTGGACAAAGTTTCATAATTACCTTATCCCATACAAATCGTTTACCTGTAACTATTCAATATCCTTATGAAAAATCAATCACATCAGAACGTTTTCGTGGTCGAATCCACTTTGAATTTGATAAATGTATTGCTTGTGAAGTATGTATTCGCGTATGTCCAATAGACCTTCCCATTGTTGATTGGAAATTTGAAAAAGATATTAAGAAAAAACAATTGCTTCATTATAGTATTGATTTTGGTGTCTGTATATTTTGCGGTAACTGTGTCGAGTATTGTCCAACAAACTGTTTATCGATGACTGAAGAATATGAGCTTTCCACTTATGATCGTCACGAATTGAATTATAATCAAATTTCTTTAGGTCGGTTACCAATCTCAATAATTGGAGATTACACAATTCAAACAGTTATGGATTCAACAAATCAAATGAAAAAATAAAAACCCCTTGCTTGGTTCAAGAACGATTACCAATTACTAAGATTTGGCTTGTAATAAAGTAAGTAGGATTAGCCAAATAATTTTATTTTATCTATCTAATGATATTCATTTTTTTTCATTCAATTAGGAAGGCATCATATAAAAAAATAGTTCCTTTCCTGGACCCTTAGTAAGGTCATGAAATATTTCGACTGATTTATTTATCTTTTATTTCATAATGGATTTACCTGGACCAATACATGATATTCTTGTAGTATTTCTGGGATCAGTTCTTATATTAGGAGGTCTGGGAGTAGTATTACTTACCAATCCCATCGATTCTGCCTTTTCATTGGGATTGGTTCTTGTTTGTATATCCTTATTCTATATTTCATTGAATTCCTATTTTGTAGCTGCCGCGCAATTCCTTATTTATGTGGGAGCCATAAATGTATTAATCATATTTGCTGTAATGTTCATGAACGGTTCAGAATATTCCAATGATTCCTATTTGTGGACCGTTGGAGATAGGATCACTTCACTGGTTTGTACAAGTATTTTTTTTTCATTAATGACTACTATCCCAGATACGTCATGGTCCGGAATTTTTCGGACTACAAGATCAAATCAGATTATAGAACAGGACTTAATAAATAACGTTCAACAAATTGGTATTCATTTATCCACAGATTTTTATCTTCCTTTTGAACTCATTTCTATAATTCTTTTAGTTTCTTTGATAGGTGCAATTACTATGGCTCGTCAATAATCTAATATAATAAGAACTTCTTTTTTTTTTCATTAAAGAATGAAAATGGATTTAATCTATTTTATTGAAATATACTGTGAATATCTTCTTTTGTTCTGTAATTCTTCTATATCTAGTCAACTGAATCGGTTTAATTTTTGTTCGTTCATATTGAAATGAATCAAGATAGATGAGGAATTTATCAATGATGTTAGAGCATGTACTTTTTATAAGTGTTTATTTATTTTCTATCGGTATCTATGGACTGATCACAAGCCGAAGCATGGTTAGAGCACTTATGTGTCTTGAGCTTATACTGAATTCGGTGAATATAAATCTCGTCGCATTTTCCGATATATTTGACAGTCGGCAATTAAAAGGAGAAATTTTCTCAATCTTTGTTATAGCCATTGCAGCTGCTGAAGCAGCTATTGGACTAGCTATTGTTTCGTCGATCCATCGTAACAGAAAATCAACTCGTATCAATCAATCAAATTTGTTGAATAATTAGTCATAATTATTCTATTTTCACATAGAAATCAAAACATAAGATTTTTAGAAGATTCTGAATATTCTAATATAGAATCTAATAGAATTAGAATAGTAAGATAATTTAATTAGAATTAAATAGAATATAATATTTTATTATTATTATTTTCTTTCTTCTCTTTTTTCATATAAATTTATGATTTAGAGTTACTAACCTATTCTATCACTAACCTAATAACAAACGTATTAATCTGATATATAATATAATAATATATCACCTTAATTCTATTTTTATATACTAGAATCTTTCTATATGTATATGAATATATACATATAGAAAGATAGTAAATTTAACATGAATTGAATTCATAAACTCATATTTCATGGTTATTGAAATGGAAATCAAAGTATCTTGGCCCTTTCTCATAAACAGATTATAAAATCTATTGATTCTTAAAATTTTGATAAATCATCGATTCGTCTGGTGTCTACAATAGAAAATATATGATTTATTTCATTTTCTTATTTTCTTTTACCAGATAGAAAATCTTTTGTGTTCAAAACTGGAATTTATAGACCCAATGTCACATTCAGTAAAGATTTATGATACATGTATAGGATGTACCCAATGTGTTCGAGCTTGCCCCACGGATGTATTGGAAATGATACCTTGGGACGGATGTAAAGCTAAGCAAATTGCTTCTGCGCCAAGAACCGAAGATTGTGTAGGTTGTAAAAGATGTGAATCCGCTTGTCCAACGGATTTTTTGAGTGTCCGTGTTTATTTATGGCATGAAACAACTCGCAGCATGGGTCTTTCTTATTGATATGTGACAAAAAATTCCACTTGAATCATTTGATTCCTCTTTACCGATAAAAGCCCGTACTCGAGAAAAGAAAATATATTATTCTTCTCCCGAGCACGGGGTTTTCTGGTCTAATTTTATCTTGTCTTTATCACGAGTTATTTTCCTTGGTTAACAATACTTATTGTTTTGCCCATATTCGCGGGTTCTTCAATTGTCTTTTTCCCTCATAAGGGAAATAAGGCGTATAGGTGGTATACTCTATGTATATGTATACTAGAGCTCCTTCTAATGACTTATGTATTTTGTTATCATTTTCAATTGGACGATCCATTAACCCAATTGAAGGAGGATTTTCAATGGATCAATCTTTTTGATTTTCACTGGAGACTGGGAACCGATGGACTTTCCATAGGACCCATTTTACTGACAGGATTTATCACTACTTTAGCTACTTTAGCAGCTTGGCCAGTTACTCGAAATCCGCGATTTTTCTATTTCTTGATGTTAGCAATGTATAGTGGCCAAATAGGATCATTTTCTTCTCGAGACCTTTTACTTTTTTTCATCATGTGGGAATTAGAATTAATTCCTGTTTACTTACTTTTATCCATGTGGGGAGGAAAAAAACGCCTGTACTCGGCTACAAAGTTTATTTTGTGCACTGCTGGAGGTTCCATTTTTCTCTTAATAGGAGTTCTAGGTATGGGTTTATATGGTTCCAACGAACCAACATTAGATTTAGAAAAATTAGCTAATCAATCGTATCCTGCAGCATTGGAAATAATACTCTATTTTGGTTTTCTTATTGCTTATGCTGTCAAATCGCCGATGATACCCCTACATACATGGTTACCAGATACCCACGGGGAAGCACATTACAGTACATGTATGCTTTTAGCTGGAATCTTATTAAAGATGGGAGCATATGGATTGATTCGGATCAATATGGAATTATTAGCTCACGCTCATTCTAGATTATCTCCCTGGTTGGTGATAGTAGGAATAATACAAATCATTTATGCAGCTTCAACCTCTCTCAGTCAACGCAATTTAAAAAAACGTATTGCCTATTCTTCCGTATCTCACATGGGTTTCATAATTATAGGAATTGGTTCTATAACTGGCATGGGACTTAATGGAGCTATTTTACAAATAATCTCTCATGGATTGATTGGTGCTGCACTTTTTTTCTTAGCAGGAACAAGTTGTGATAGAATACGTTTTGTTTATCTCGAAGAGATGGGGGGGATATCTATCCCAATGCCAAAAATATTTACCATGTTTAGTAGTTTCTCGATGGCTTCTCTTGCATTGCCAGGAATGAGTGGTTTTGTTGCAGAATTCTTAGTCTTTTTTGGAATAATTACCAGCCCAAAATATCTTTTCATGCCAAAAATGTTAATTACTTTTGTAATGGCAATTGGAATGATAATAACTCCTATTTTTTTATTATCTATGTTACGTCAGATTTTCTATGGATACAAGCTATTCAATATTCCAAACTCGAATTTTTTTGATTCTGGACCACGAGAACTTTTTGTTTCGATATGTATCTTTTTACCTGTCATAGGAGTTGGTATTTATCCTGATTTCGTTCTCCCGTTATCGGTTGACAAGGTACAAGTTCTAATATCTAATTATTTTTATAGATACTAATTCTTTTTTTTTAGATTCAATAATAAATGAAATAAAATTCATTAATTGGAAAGAAAGTCTTAGAATTCTTTAACTTTCATATTTTCACGATTCTTTGTTGTACAATGAAAAAAAAGAAAAAAAGGAAAGGTTAATTAGAATTGTAATGAAATACATCTAAAGTTTTTGAGAACCATTTAAATAGAGGAATTATTCAAAAGGTTCTCAAAAACTCGCACAAAATTTCATTGTGTATCAGACGATTTTTTTATGTATTCTTCATGTAGTTTATTTTATTCAATTAGATATTAATTGGAATGAACCATAACTATGGAACCCGATTCCTAAGAGATTGATCCCAAAATAGCATATCCAAATTATAAGAAATCCTATAGAAGCTACAAATGCCGAATTTGTGCCTTGATCTTGCAATTTTGAATTTGTTCTAGTATGTAAATAAATTGCAAATATGGTCCAAGTAATAAATGCCCAAGTTTCCTTAGGGTCCCAATTCCAATAAGAACCCCATGCTTCATTAGCCCATACTGCTCCAGAAAGAATGCCTATGGTTAAAAAGGTAAACCCTAAACTAATGACACGATAACTCCAATAATCTAAACGCTGAATTAATTGATATTTGTAAAAATTTTGAACTGATAGGAAAAAAGTCTTTTTTAAAACACTTCCTTTTTCGTTCAAATATTCCATATTACCAAAGAAAAACGACTTCCTTAAACTTAAAAAATTCTTGAAAAAATTGATTTTTTTTTGAAATGTAATCACTATAAGAGCAATTGATAATAATGATCCGCATAAAAGAGCTGCATAGCTCAATAGCATCATACTGACATGCATCATTAACCACTGAGATTGTAGAGCAGGTACTAATATTGCGGGTTGATGCATTTCATTTGAAAGACCTGACGTAGCGAAACCTTGGGTAAAAATGGCACTTGGTGCAGTTATTGCGCTTAAATCATTTTTATGATTCCCAAGATACGGAATCATATGAATAATGGATAAACTCCATGAAAGGAAGATTAATGATTCGTATAAATTACTTAAGGGAAAATGTTCCGAAGAAATCCAACGAATAACTAAAAACCCTGTTATAGAGAAAAAAGTAGCTATCATCCCTTTTTCTGACGAATTACGTAATCCTTCAATTTCGTCAACTAATAAGTTCATCAAATGAATTATAATCACAATTGAGATAATCGAAAAGGAAATATGAGTTAATATATGTTCTAAGGTCACAAATATCATAAAGAAGAGTCCCTTTTAAATAATTAAAATTGGGGAGAGGATTAAATAAAATCTAAAATAGAATATTTTAAATATCTTATAGATTCTATTAGATCTATTGTGTCTATATTATTAATATTAATAATTATTTATGCCGCCACTCGGACTCGAACCGAGATGCTCTAGCACTGCTTCCTAAGAGCAGCGTGTCTACCAATTTCACCATGGCGGCTTACCTTAAATAATAATAGAAAATTTATGTTGAATTGTATATATTCAATATAATTTAGCAAACAATGAATAAAGATGCATTTCTATTCATATGGAAATGTTCAATATCAATAATACTTAATTAGTATCTTCATCTTCGTAAGTTCATTTTTAATAATCAACTTTTCCGTACTAGAAACCTAGCTCTTGTTTATCCAGAACAGTCAGAACTCAAAAGCTTCGTTCTCAGTCGGGGTATAGAATTCATAATTTTTTTCTAATAATGATTTTGAGACCCAACACCTTAGTATAAAGTGTAATGAAATATTCAGATTTTTCTTTGTCTATCGTAATTGTGCTTTTCTATTTTGAAAAGCACAATTCATAGGAAAGAAAAAATCATCTCACGAATTCAATATCAATCAATATGAATTTTGATAAATAGAAATAGAATATAATAGAAATATAGAAAGACTATAAAAAATAGAAAATACACAATACTGAGTACTTTGAATCAAGTAGAAAGAAAGATTCTTATTTTTTATATTACCTAGCTCTAACTAATAAGGAGAAGTGAAATACAAATACAATACATTTAGTAAAATTGAATCGTTTGTCTTCCAATTCAAAAATGGAAATTTGGAAGTTCTTTGAAACATGTCAATTAATATTTTTACAAGACTTTTTTTTGTCGCACAAAAAAACTTTTTGACTGTCCGGTGGAAATAGATTTAGCTAAAGAGAAAGCTTTTACTGCCTCTAAAGATCCTTTTTTTTTCCAAAGATTTCTACGAATATGCTTTTTTGACATAGAAGTACGTTTTTTTGGAACTGCCATTCAAAAGATAGGTGACTCCCTTTTATCGTTGTATGTGAAAGACATATACTGTTTAAAATAAATTACTTTTTATTAGTCATTATCTATACTTAATTCCATAAATTTCCTCAATAATATAATAACATACAAATATAAAAAAAGAATAAAATAAAAGAAATAAGAAAAGAAAAATATTCTAAAATGATTCTATTGTCATAGACAAATAGATTTCAATTTTCTATCTTCATTCTGATATTTGCATAATATAACATAATCTCATAATTACATACGTATTTTATATTTATTGTTTTATAAAAGAATATATACAAAAAAATAGACAAAAATAAAGTAATCTAATTTTACTATTTCATATTATCATATTATTTAATATATATTAAAATATTGTATTCATATATATATATACAATATTGCAAATATTCATATTTCATATTAAGAATAGTAAGAGAAAATATTTATCTAATTTATCTAAATAGTAAACTATATAGTATATAAAATATATATATAGTATATAAAAGAAAAGATTCTATATAAATATTATACAATATTATACAATAAAAAAAAGAAAGAAAAATATAAAAATAGAAAGAGATAAATAAATCTGTAACTGAACTTTAATATAAATAAAATAAATCTATTTTAAATCTAAAAATATATCATATATCTATAAATTACATAATTTTACATTTTACATAATTAAAATATAATGTAAAGGTAAAATCCAATTATTCAAAATCTAATATGATGTCATATTATTTCAAAAATATCTTTCTTTTATAGAGTTTTAAGTGAATTAATAACTAAGTAATAAACTTGACTAATTATTTGGTCATATTATTTGATATATGACCAACCTATTGCAACTTTTATTTCAAATATTTAATAAAACAAAAAGTCATAATTCCAATATTTGTATTTTTGTATTTGATCTTTTTCATATTTTTTTCTTATTGTTTTGTTCTTTTCGAAAGAGATCAGAATTGGTGAATTGGAAACAATTATAAGAAAAAAGAACAATTTGGTTTCTTATGGAATATACATATAAATATGCATGGATAATACCCCTTTTTCCGCTCCCAGTTACTATGTCAATAGGGTTTGGACTTCTACTTATTCCGACAGCAACAAAAGATCTTCGTCGTATGTGGGCTTTCCTAAGTGTTTTACTACTAAGTATAGCTATGTGGTTTTCGGCTAATCTGTCTATTCAGCAAATAAATGGAAGTTTGACCTATCAATATCTATGGTCTTGGACCATCAATAATGATTTTTTATTAGAGTTCGGACACTTGATCGATCCACTTACTTCTATTATGTCAATACTAATTACTACTGTTGGAATCCTGGTTTTTATTTATAGTGACAATTATATGTCTCATGACCAAGGATATTTGAGATTTTTTGCTCATATGAGTTTTTCCAATGCTTCAATGTTGGGATTAGTTACTAGTTCCAATTTGATACAAATTTATATTTTTTGGGAACTAGTGGGAATGTGTTCGTATTTATTGATAGGTTTTTGGTTCACACGACCCGTTGCAGCAAGTGCTTGTCAAAAAGCTTTTGTAACTAATCGTATAGGAGATTTTGGTTTATTATTAGGGACCTTAGGATTTTATTGGATAACTGGTAGTTTCGAATTTCGGGATTTGTTCCAAATAGTGAATACCTTGATCCATAATAATGGGGTCAATTCTTTATTTGCTACTTTATGTGCCTTTTTATTCTTTGTCGGTGCAGTTGCTAAATCCGCACAATTCCCCCTTCACGTATGGTTACCTGATGCCATGGAAGGTCCCACTCCTATTTCGGCTCTTATACACGCTGCTACTATGGTAGCAGCAGGGATTTTTCTTGTAGCTCGGCTTCTTCCTCTTTTCATAGTTATACCTTACATAATGAATTTCATTTGTTTAGTAGGTATAATAACAGTACTTTTAGGAGCTACTTTAGCTCTTGCCCAAAGAGACATTAAAAGAAGTTTAGCTTATTCTACAATGTCTCAATTGGGTTATATTATGTTAGCTCTAGGTATAGGTTCTTATCGAGCTGCTTTATTTCATTTGATCACCCATGCTTATTCTAAAGCTTTATTGTTTTTGGGATCCGGATCCATTATTCATTCAATGGAACCTATTGTTGGATATTCACCAGAGAAAAGTCAGAATATGGTTCTTATGGGAGGTTTAACAAAATATGTTCCAATTACAAAAATTACTTTTTTTTTAGGTACACTTTCTCTTTGTGGTATTCCACCTCTTGCTTGTTTTTGGTCCAAAGATGAAATTCTTCACGATAGTTGGTTGTACTCACCAATTTTCGCACTAATAGCTTGGTTCACAACAGGATTAACCGCATTTTATATGTTTAGGATGTATTTACTTACCTTTGATGGGTATTTGCGCATTCATTTTCAAGATTATAGTAGTTTTAGTAGTACAAAAAAGAGCTCGTTTTATTCAATATCTCTATGGGGAAAAGGGACACTTAAGAAAGTCAATAGTAATTTCTTTTTTTCAAAAATGAATAAGAATAAGGTTTGTTTTTTTTCAAAAAATATATCTAAAATTGACGAGAATGTAAGAAGTAAGATACGAGACTTTAGTACTTACTTTAGAAATAGATACACTTATATGTATCCTCACGAATCGAGCAATACTATGTTATTTCCTCTCCTTATATTAGTACTATTAACTTTGTTCATTGGATCAATAGGAATTTCTTTTAACAGAGGAGTAATAGATTTGGATCTATTATCGAAATGGTTAACTCCATCTACAACCCTTTTTCATCAGAAATTGAATTCTTCTGAGGATTGGTATGGATTTTTTTCAAATGCTTTTTTTTCAGTAAGTATAGCTCTTTTCGGACTATTTATAGCATCTATTTTTTATGGATCTATTTATTCATCTTTCAAAAATTTGGGCTTACTTAATTTCTTTTTCAAAAGAGTTCCTAAAAGAATTATTCTGGACAAAATAAAAGGTATGATATACAATTGGTCATATAATCGTGGTTATATAGATATTTTTTATACTGGGATTTTCACCATGAGTATAAGAGGGTTAGCCGAGCTAACTCAGTTTTTTGATAAATATATAATTGATGGGATTCTAAATGGGATTGGTGTTGCAAGTTTCTTTATGGGCGAAGGAATAAAATATATGGGAGGTGGACGAATCTCATCTTATTTATTCTTGTATTTTTATTATGTGTCAATCTTTTTATTCATTCTTTTCTTTTTCTCTTCTTTCAGTCTTCCCAATTCCCAATTTTCTTGATGGGTCTCCAGATCAGAATCTTCGTAAACTGGGCTATCTTGATAGCGTGCCTCTTTCAAGTGAAATTCATCCTTTGTTTTTTCCTTTCCACTCACTCGGATCTCTTCCGTTTCATCTATTTTGTCCAGATCCTCCTTTTCTTCCGAAAAAAGGTTTTCTTCGGTGGATCCCTCTTGTTCCTGTTTAGTCTCCTTCATTTCGTAAGTTGTTTCTACATCGCTTTCTTCCGTTTCTGAGGTTTCTTTCTCTTTCAGTTTCTTAGTGACAATAGGCGACGGCATTCTGCCTAAATAGTAAACACAGGTGATAAATAAGAGAATACTAAAGATTCGAGCCATAGAATTTCTCAATTCTGACACAAGATACTTATTAGATCGAATAGAATGATTTTGCCGTATCCAGAATAATACCAATCCAACCCATTTCATGAATAAAATGTGACCAATTAACCAACCAACAAAACTACTTGTTAAAAATAAAATCTTGTTGTTGCATCGAAACATATAAATGTTGACTAATCTGGCTAACGTGGAACTTGGTAAAATGAAATGGTTGAATAATTGAAAAATTAGATTATTCAGGAATACACATTGAATGCTGAGATTACGCATTGAATTTCTGGTAGTAGATCCATAA